TTTAGCTAACCTTCAAAATTCAATACCGTTACTGTATAAGTGGATCTCATTGTAAAAGACCTATTACTGGATAATTCATGGGTAGAGCCAAAAAGTTTGAACTGTACAAGTTATCAATAACATTCAGTAAATGAAGTAAAGGGCTCCGGTGTATAGAGAGGACCTCACCGTTTAAGAAATAACCATAGAAACGAAGGAACCCACTATTTCTGTATTCATCTATATTTAAGTTGAATTTACATTTCTTTTTTATTTGTTTGATACACCAATACAATTTCTTATTTTTTTGTCTTGTTTCAAGGCAAAATAAATGTCTAAAAAAAAGAAAAAATCGTGGTCGGGAAGGTTATAGTAGCAAAAGCCATTGGGATTTTTATTTTATACATTGGAAAATTACGTTTTGTTATTAATAGATCGATCAGGAAGGGAAAAAAGAATAACTCAAAGAAAGAAAATAAATTAGTTATTCATCAAAGTTTCATTTATTCAATGACTAGGGTTAGACGAGGATATATAGCTCGGAAACGTAGAAAAAAAAGTTGTTTATCCCGTCAAGGGGCTCATTCAAAACTTACTCGAACTATTGCTCAACAGAAAAGAAGGGCTTTGGTTTCGGCTCAGCGGGATAGAGATAGGAAAAAGAGAGATTTTCGTCGTTTGTGGATCACTCGGATAAACGCAGTAATTCGCAAAAAAGGGCTATACTCTAGTTCTAGTTATAGTAAATTTATAAATGATCTGCGCAAGAGACAATCGCTTCTTAATCGTAAAATACTTGCGCAAATAGCTATATTAAATAGGAATTGTCTTTATATGATTTGATTTCCAATGAGGTCATAAAAAAAGAAGATTGGAAAGAATCCATCCCCCAAAATTATTTAAATCAAGTTCCCCGGAGAATAAACTCCGGGAGGGTAGAGTAGAAATTAGTCTGATAAAATACAATCCATAAAAAAAATCAAAAAACCTATTCAAAAAAAAAAATCCCCCGATTTTTTATTATCCTACGACACAGCAATCAAATCTAGATTCTCATATTTTTTAAAACAAACCAGCAACCCATTTTTGAGTTAAGATTAGAATTTGTTTTTGATTCAATTATCAATTGTATAAAGACCTATTTTTTTCTAAAAAAACCTATTTTTTATTTTCGGTTCTAAATTTATCAGTTCTAGTAGTCGACTTGATTCTTTCAAATTTTTTATTTTTGTTTCTAAATTTATCAGTTCTAGTAGTCGACTTGATTCTTTCAAATTTTTTATTTTTGTTTCTAAATTTATCAGTTCTAGTAGTCGACTTGATTCTTTCAAATTTTTTGCGATTAGTAATAAAAGGTAACAAAGATAAGATACGAGCTTTTTTTATAGCAAGAGTAATTAATCGTTGTTGTTTCAAGGTCAATCTAGTTACTCGCCTAGATAATATTTTTCCCCGTTCACTAATAAATTGACTAAGTAAATTCGTGTTTCTATAATCAATTCGATCCCCTGGTTGGATCGGGGACAAACGTCTACGAAAAGGTCGCTTGCGTTTAATAAGGAGTCGCTTAGATTTATTCATAGTTTGTTTAGTTTATTCCTTAATATAAAATATAATATACCGAAAATCCTATTTCGGTTGGACATAAAAAAAAAATTCGAATTAAGAAATAGGGTTTGGTTTGTTTATTTCTATTTTATATATTTATTTCTATTTTATATATTTATTTCTATATATATATTTTTATTTATATAATTAAAATAAATATATAAAATAGAAATTTGATATTTCTATAATATTTATATAAATATATAAATATTATTTATATAAAATAGAACGAAAATAGTTTTGTCCCCTTCCTTGAAAGAATGATAGGCAGACGTTCGGTTCGATCTATTTCTTTATCTCTCCATGAATTGTATGTCTGTAACAATAGGGACAGAATTTTCGCAATTCCAACCGACTAGGCGTATTGTGTCGATTCTTTTGAGTAATATATCTGGAAATGCCCCTTGATTCCTTATTAACACTCTTTCGAACACAACCGGTACATTCCAAAATAACTTTTACTCGGGCATCTTTACCCTCAGCCATCAACCTAACCTCCTTTGGATTTTTGATTCAAGCCACCTTTCTATTATTATTTTCGGCCCGAAGTGAAGAAGAAAGGAAAATCAAAAAATAGAAGTTTCTAACTCGAAATACAAATACAATTAGAAAGATTTCGTTGCAATCACAATCAATAGAGTAATTATAGTAAATAAATTTAAGAAAAACTCCGTAATCAAAAGGTTTCTAACTATATTTCTAATCACAATATCTCATTTTAATAGCCTGTATGATACCTATTACCCTAGATTCACATTTTCGTTTCCACTCTCCCCCTTTTTTTAGAGATTTTCATTCGAACCGGATCCCAAGTTTTGATGAGGTTGAATCTACTTTTCGTCTTTCTCCCCTCGAATATTCTTATATTATTAAAATAAGGGGGGGATTAATCACAGATAGTTGATTCTATCTCTAATCTTCGTTACCCCCTTACCACGTCAAAAACTAGAATGAAAAAAAGGGGAATGTCAGCGCATCCGGGAAAAAACGATTGATTTCTATTAATAGACCGGCTAAAGCCCCAAACCATAGAGTACTTAGGACCGGTGCCACGGAAAGATATGTTTTTAGATCCCGCATTGAAAATCCTCCTTCGTTTTTTTTCTTTAATGTAATATATAAAAGAAAGGCAATACATATCTAATCTACGATCAGATGCATAGATAGTTTAAAGTTAAAAAAGACTACTTTTGTTTGTACACAAAATCCCTAAGCTAAGTCAAATTAAAATAAATGTACAACGATCCGGTAGATAAAATATTTTTTTTTTCAGAAAATAGAGTAGCATGCCCCTTCCTGCTGAGCATTCCCGAAAAGTATTTTTTAATTTACGACGGGTTTTTCAGATATATCAAAATATTTTTATTATACCTTATATGATATGAGACCAAAAAGAGGAAATGGCAAGATAAATTATGTATATAGGAAATAGCGATGTGGAAAACAAGACAAGGATTCTTTACAATTACACTATAAAAACCAATTGAATTGAAAGGGATGTAGCGCAGCTTGGTAGCGCGTTTGTTTTGGGTACAAAATGTCACGGGTTCAAATCCCGTCATCCCTACCTAATTACTTTTCCTCTGAGAAGTAAGGAGGAATTTCATTTTAATTAAAATCGATTAAAAACAGAATTTCTCATTTTTTTTATCATACTCTATATGAAGTATATGCATGCAGGATGTAGATGTAGTTTTTTGTTACAAAAAGGTTTCTTTACAGTCTTATCTATTATGATAAGAAAGCGCTCTTAGTTCAGTTCGGTAGAACGTGGGTCTCCAAAACCCGATGTCGTAGGTTCAAATCCTACAGAGCGCGATTCCATTCTTGTTAGGTCGAATCGAATTAATTATCGAATTAGACTGAAATAACTGAGCAGTAATCTAGATTTGACCTCCTACTTTCTCTAATCTACAGGAGGTCAATTAAAAAAATATTTGTTAATTAATCTAATTAATCAAAAGCCCAACTGATCACCACGTCTGTATTGTAAATATGCGGTTACGAATAATCCAGCCAAAGTAATAGGAATTAGACCTAAGACAATTCCAAATAGAAAAACTTCAATCATTTCAATTCCTTTGAAAAAAAAAAAAGAAAAAGGTAATATCTATCTCTAAATATTAATCTGAATTGCCCATGAATCTCAATAACCAAAAATTATCAATTGACGCGATAAAGAGCTAAAAAATATATGGAATCCCACATAAAGATTTCTTGAGTCGTTCATTCGATTAACTTCAAATAAGTCCTATCTTACTCAGAACTATAAATAAAACGGAAGTTATAATTAAAGTCAATAGTAAAAAACGCAAAAAATTAATTATCCTAGTTATAGTAGGTATATTAAGCATGAAGGAACTAAATTAAATATGTTCTTTTTTTTTAATTAAACTAAACTAAATTTGTGTATATCAAGGTACTTGCCTAAGTTTCCATTTTGAAAGATCGGGGGAGAATAAGTAAAAATATGAATTCTAAAGAAGGGGTTCAATTGAAAGTTTTTGATTTATCAATTATTAACTATTAGATTATAGATTTCACTAACAAAGATAAAGTAAGAGCGGTAGAAAAAAAAAAACGAAAAAATGGAAGCAAAGGGGGGAAGAAAAGATAATAAGAAATGGCATCGAAGTATTTATTTTATAATATATATATTTTTCGAATAAGTCAATAAACTCAAATTTATATTGTGATTGTATTGTGAATCTTTTATTGAATCTTTCTAATTTATCTAACTGATTGGAATTTCAGATAAAACTTGTACCTAGTTGTATTACACAATACAACTTGTATATTTTGTAGATATATATTATTGTTATTATAGAATTATATTTCGAATTATTTTATATAATATTTTTATATTATTTAATTTTTGAATATTAGTTTTTTATTTTTTTCCATGGGGAGAGATGGCTGAGTGGACGAAAGCGTCGGATTGCTAATCCGTTGTACGATTCATTCGTACCGAGGGTTCGAATCCCTCTCTTTCCGTTTCCATTAATGACTTAATAGTTGATTTATCTTTCGAATTTTTTCAATCTTTTTGATTTTTTCAAAAGAATTACAAATTATATATAATTACAAATATCAAATAGAATTTTTTTCTATTTTTTTTTCATCTATTTTTATTTCTAATTTTATAAAATGAAAAATCAAGTAAAGAAACCCCCCTTTATTCTTCGCGTCCAGGATTGCGTCCTGGATCATTAGATAGAAATCCGAAAATGAAGAGAGAAACAAAGAATATCACTACTGTGTAAACAAAGAGTTTGAGAGTAAGCATTACACAATCTCCAAGATTATTATTATTTTTTTTTTTTGAAAAAAGAGAATAGAGAATCTATTTTAATACCGCATATCCTATTTTGATACCGAAAACCAAAGAAGGTAGTTTTTAGAAATCGAAAAGAATTTTTTTTATACCCACCTGTGGAGGATCACAATAAGGTTTTTCATTCACGGAAAATCAAAATAGTTAGAATGGTAAAAGGAGGCGATCCGAATCGCGGTTATCCAAGAATTCTCATGTTTGAATCAAGAGTTCATACTGTAAGATTTGTCTGATCTTATCAATTATTAGTATTCGCATCATTTTTCTCGAAAAAATCATTCATTTTTCTAGGACAAGATGAAAGATTTCATCGAAAGCTTACAGCAGCTTGCCAAACAAAGGCTAAGAGAAAAAAGAGTACAGGTATGACTGGCATAAAATCTACGATTGGACTCAAAAAATCGTAGGCTTCGGGTAATTTGACTAAGAAAAAACTACTCGAATAAAGGGCAGAATTAAGACAGATCAAACTTAAGATATTAAGCATAACAGACATTTTGTTTTTAAGATAATTGTATTTTGATTGAGTTCTTCATAGAAGGAAAAAATGAAGAAAAAAAAAAAGAAAGATCAAAAATCCTTCTTTTTTTTTTTTGAACTTACTCACTCAACCAAAAAACTTTCCATTCTCTTTTGAGAATAGAAAAAATTCTACTTTCATACAATATCTTAATGTAATTATATGTAATGATCAATAAATTCAGGATAATTCTATATCTACATGCGTCAAAATACTAACAATAGAATCTAATTTTTTTCTTTAGATATTTTGGCTGGAATTGACGAACAATCAATAACAACATTAGTCTTTATTAGTGTCGAATAGAAATCAAAATGGGGCGTGGCCAAGTGGTAAGGCGTCGGGTTTTGGTCCCGCTATTCGAAGGTTCGAATCCTTCCGTCCCAGAGTAAGGGCATGTGTAATTCTAGTAAATAATTCAAATTGTATTTTTCCGTTTCTAAAGTGTAATATTGGATAGAATTTGATTCTTTCCGCTAATTATTCTAACCAAAATGAATCTTATCTTTTTTTTAAATTTCACAAATTCACAAAAAGGGATGATAAGTGTTCAAATGCCGCGCAGATACAACTGAATCTGTTGGGGATTTAGGCAAGATGGGGTTATAGATTACACGAAATTGAATTCCAAAAAAAGGGGGTGTCATATACCCGCCCCTTATATTCATATAGAATAGAAGGAAGTTTGTTATTTTTTTTATTCATTCCGGGAAAAGAAATTGTATTTTTCCAATCGATTTTTTCATTTTTATTGTTTTTATTGGATGTAAAACAAATTGGAATTTTTTTTCATTATTGAAATTGAAAAAAAAAAAAATGAAAAATAACTTAATATATATTCTAAATCTTATGTGCCGACTGTCCTAACTGAACTAATGACTATTCATGATTCTATAACTTAATCAACCGCATAGCGGTTCCAAATTCGAGGAATGTTATGGTAAAACTTCGTTTGAAACGATGTGGTAGAAAGCAACGTGCGACTTGAAGGACATGATCTGTTGTGGATTCTTATATCCACCATTCTATAATCTAATTAAGGGATGCTCTTGACTCGACATCCTTTGTTCTCCTCCACTCGAACCCGCATTTTTTGTTGGGGTGTGATGGAAATAGTACATGATGGAGCTCGAGTAGAAAGTATTGATTCATTTCTTAAGGGGAAAGGGTCTAGGGTTAATGTTAATCAATAAGTTGGAACAACTTCGTAAGTATATCTTTGACAGAGATACCGAAAGGACCCCAATCAGGCAAGTTTCAAATCTTAAAGGAAATTTTGTTGGGATTGATAAAACCTTTTCGATAAAAATTATATATATCGTGTGGGAATCCGCCGTTCATATGATTCTTTGATAGAAAGAAATAACAAAAAGGTATGTTGCTGTCATTTTTGAAAGGATTAAAAATCAACGAAGTAAGGTCTAAACCTAATGATTCAAAACAAAGATAAAAGATTCCGGAACAAGGAAACATCCTTTTATTTTCTATTTTCAATTTGAATTGTCGCACCAATTAACAATTGGATTTGAATCAGAATGCAGAATTCAAATCGATTCTAAATGAGACAAAAAAGGGTATTCGAGACTGCTCAATAAATGAAATGCCAAAGGATTTTTTTTTTTTGGCTATTTGAAAGTTATTTAACTTGAGTTATGAGTATACAAATGATTTTCTTTTTTTAGGAAAGAAAAAGGACTTAATTCTTCATTTAATTCATTTGATGATTTTATGGACTTTTTTGATTTGCCATTCAAATACATAACTTCGAATCATTTTTCTCGAGCCGTACGAGGAGAAAACTTCCTATACGTTTCCAAGGGGGGTTGCTGTTGATCTAATCTATCCCAATGAGCCGTCTATCGAATCGTTGCAATTGATGTTCGGTCCAGAAGAGAGGGAAGAGATCTGCGAAAAGTGGGTTTTTATGATCCAATAAGGAATCAAACTTATTTAAACGTTCCTGCTATTCTATATTTTCTTGAAAAAGGTGCTCAACCTACGGAAACCGTTTATGATATTTTAAAGAGGGCAGAGATTTTTAAAGAATTTTGACTTAATT